GTTATTCACCCGGTTCTAGAACCAGATCTCCTGGATTAGCCAGTACCACGGGAAGGGGCAAGAACGGACACAGACCTTCACGCACGGGCCAAGTCACTATTCTTTCCTTTCTCCTGAACTCGATCATCGTTAGCAGCTGAATACACTATCAAGCGGTTGAAAGACCCACCCCTGAATAAACCTTTAGGTTGGGAGATATCAAAGGGGAACCTCGCCTAGCTTATCTGTCCCTGTATTATTCAACTCATCTGTCCACTTATCTTGTTCAAAGCAGAAGGATGAGCCTTGGGCCCCCTTTCTTTCGAGGGTAATCCGCCAGTCTCTAGACTGGAATTCAATCCACTTCTTGACCAAGAGCTACTAACCAAGAGAGAAAGCTATAATCTCACACACAAAGGAGAAAGGGAGTCAGAGAGAGGGCGAGTATGCGAAGGCTTTCCTGAACTCCTCTTAAGGACCTTTCAAGCAAAGGGGGCGGGCAGAAATCCCTATTTACCTAGAAAGGTTCTCACTTCTCGCTCTCCTATAACTCTAATCAAGAGGCTTTCCACTTCTCACTCAGAACAGAAGTTCTCGGGTTCAACCCACGAGTTGGCAATAGTCGAAGGCTAAGTCCCTGGACAGAATCAACCTAGTTCTCATAGCAGGGAGTGGCGACTGCTTAGTCTGTTAAGCTGCAATTCGTTAATTGAAATGCGACTTCCAGACTGGTAGTTGTGTGCGGGGTGAAAGGACGAGAACCTGCTGGCATCGATACGGACTGACTTCTTAATTAGCTGTCATCAGGCTAGCCCGCTTGAGCGATTCCTTACGCTTTGGAGATTAAGGAAAGCATGCTCCACCTTCTGCAGATGAGCCGAATTGACTCCTTTTTCAGAGGTCAGCTAGGAAAGGGGGTGGCCACTATTCTTAGTAGAAGATGGCAGTTTAGAGGATCCAGAGAGCTAAGATTCGATAACGGAAATGACTGCTAAGACCCTTAGTCTACTAAAAAAGCATTAGGAGAAGCCTCAGTACACGAAATAAATATCGAGACAGCTGAGACGAAGACTACTTCACTATACGAGAATCCCAGGGGTTATGAGCCAGCCAGGAAGAAGAGGCCCTCGAGAGACCTTCCCAGTTAGTCAATTAAGGCTTCCCACTAGGGAGGTCTGATCTTCTTAAAAAGAGACATAGGAAAGAAAGAGGCCGACCTTATGAGACGAAGAAGAAGGAGTTGACTCACTACCACTGCCGAAGTTACTGGAGAACTACGACAAAGGGGCTTCACACTATGGGAGTTCCTTCTACTTGACCAGCTTATTTTTATTTCCATTACCAGCCCCCCTATTGATTGGTATTGTCTTCCAATCAGTGGGTTCATGCAGCACTGAAAGCGAGAAGGAGGCAGTAGGAGGCATAACTGAAATCATCTAAGCTGACAAGGACACAGAAAAGGAGGATGCTGAGGAAGAAGGCATCAGTGAAGAGGAAAATACAGACTGAAGCAGAGAAGGAAACCTTTAGGTTGCTCTGATAGCAGAGAAGGAAACCATTAGCTTGGTCTCCCCTAAGACTGACCTCTTTTCCAAATGAACCGAACCTCGATACCACATTTCAAAGATCTCTGATTTCATTGATAAGATAAATCGGATGACTTCTCGCCATAACAGTTTACACAACCTGGAACAAGTGCTTTCAAGATTCCAGTTTTCAAACTTGCCTAAGCTCTCCATAGCTTTATGTCTATCCTGCCGCTCTATCTCTAGCTTTCTTATTTGCTTGCTCTAGAGCTCGCTGGTTTCAAAATAATAACTTCGCTAACTCAATAGGAATTCTCTCTCTCGCCGATGCTATTGAATCCCCTTTCCTAATAGGTCAGGATCGCCCGAGTGAATAGAAAGTTGGATCTACATTGAATCTCACCTGAATCGCCCCATCTATCCTCCTGAGGAGGAGTTTGGTTTCAAACTCCGGTTCAAACAGGAGAAGTACGCCATGCTAATGTGCCTTGGATGATCCACATCTCAGGGTCAGGCGCCGATGAACACATTGAACTATCTATGTGGCTGAGAGCCCTCACAGTCCAGGCACAACGACGCAATTATCAGGGGCGCGCTCTACCACTGAGCTAATAGCCCATTGTGTGGGCCTCCCGTAGGAGTCTGGACCTTGTCTCAGTCCCAGTGTGGCTGATCATCCGAAAAGACCAGCTAAGCATCATTGGGAGGCCGGGTCCTTCGTTATTTGAGAGAAGAGAGTCTTATCGATTCCTCTCCCGGACGTTATCATAGTCGGTTTTTTAACTCTTTTCTTTTCTTTGTTGTGGGGTTGTCACGGATTGGCCTGGCCGGTCTTCATCTGCTCCTTGTGATTGTGATGCAAAGAAAGAGAGGAAGTCAACCTTCTTTTCCCTTCTACTTGAGAGCCCTTCCCTCCAGTTCTTTGGAATCCATTTCATCACAAGAAAGAAAGCTCTATGCTAGGATCTCCTGGAATCGCTTTCATCAGGCAATCACATTCTATTCAGATAGAAGAAGAACAACCTCCATGGCGGTACAAGGGATTGAGTCAGAGCCTTAGCTTGACTACAGGAACTAAAGCAATTCCATTTCAGAAGACGGACTCGAAGATCATTATCGGAGGATAGAAAAGAAGCGAGTGGAATGGTTCCATCGAAAGAGATAGCTATAACTATTCTAGGGGCTGACTATTCTCTAGTTCGCGTGGCATTCTAGACTGAATCTTCTATAGTAGGGAAGGAAAGCCCTTTCTTCTTTTCTGAAAGCAGGAGCGCACGCCACTGAGGTTTTTCTGTACTTATTTGCTGTATCGGGAATGCCTTTATTCTTCCGATGACTTGACACTGGTGTAGTCTCAGTTCCCGCTCTTCCTGCTCTAGTTTAGTAGAGGAGAGCGCTGGAAAGATAGGACTTTCCGAACAAGCCTAAAGCTTGAATGAGACACCGGGCATCTATCTTCTTTTCTTTAACATTTCCCAAAACTCATTCGATTGCTCGTGACGGGATGGAGAAAGATGGGGGTAGGGACTCTTGATGTAAGGTAAGATGCTAGCGGTCTAACTCGGGTAAACAGATGAGCCGGTTATAGTAGGTAGGCTTCTATCCGACAGGGTTTGATGGCTGATATCGGATAGGAAGAGAGAGATGAGATTTCTAGTGAACCCAAGAAAGGAATGAATGTCATCGAAGAGGCCAGCGTAAAAGCACAGAAAGGGAAGCGTCCACAAGCTTGATGTTCAAATAGTGGTCTTTTTTCCTAGTAGCTAGTTTTTAGTTCCCCTAGTTCATCTTTGAATAGGTAGCCCGGTTAACCAGACAACCTGGAGGGACTTCCAGCCATACAGGAAAGGAAAGACCTGGGGCCAGTACTCCCGGAACTCTGCTTATAGCGAAGGGGGGGAGCTGCTTTTTATGCGACACTACTCTGGCGAAGAGTGAACCGAGACTCTTTTTATTGAGATTTCCCTCGGGTTTCTGCTTAATTACTGGCGTCCACCTTTTTAATCCCGATCTCTCTTTCCGGGATTGCCTATCGATGACCAACAAACGGGATCCGGAGGAGAAACCAAGGCCTTCCCACAAAAGGAGTGGAGGGCAGGCAAAGAAAACTACCTTGACGAGCTACTAGTAAAAGGAATGAATCACGGGTACCTTCCACAAATGGAGGATGAGCAGAAGGAGCTGCAAGCCAAGCCCTTTTTCTTTATTCTTTCGCCTCAAATGATCAATACCGCAAAAGAAAAGGACCAAAGTCCCCTATTTAGTGCCGTGCCGTGCCGGGCGGAGCTCGTCGGGACTAAGGGCACGGACTTCGAGCAATCCTTTGTTAGAGGGGGAGAACGGAGGTTTCATTATCGAGTAGCTAATCCGGCTTGTAGTTTGAGGGAGATACCCGGCTGGTCTGGTGGGGGTCTCTTACCCATAGACTTGACTCTCACAAAGGCGGAAAGGAGGAATTCTCAAGGTGGAAGTGTGAACCCTTGCCTTTTTTCTGGTAGCGCTGTGGATTTAGTCCTGAATCTGGTGCTGCTTTGGTCCCTATTCGTCACGCTCTCTTGAGTGGCTCTCTATTCCGTCTCTATCATAGTGATAGAAGAAGCAATTGATCTCTTTCGTTGTCAACGAGCTAAGAAGATCTGAGCTCTGAGACGATTCTCTTTCTCCTTTTCTCCCTTCTCTTCTTTTACTTTTACATAGATTGCCTATATGCGTAGGTGCTCCTCTCCTCCTTCGCGAAGTGTCTAAATTACTTTTCCGGGACTGACTGATGGAAGGGAGAGTCAATTAACAACCTATCTACGGGAAAGCCTGTTTTCATGGCACAGAGAATCTCTTCCTTTCTCTGAAAAACTTGTATTCCCATCGATATGCCCGGAAACAAGAACTTTCTTTCTCCTTGGGAAATCCCGATTCTTCTTCAGGCTCAAGTGCGGCTAATTCATCTGGCATGGAATAAAAGTCGAACAAGGAAGGCGAGGGCAGCGATCATAACAACCGGTCCAGCCCCAACCTTACGTCTATCTCTATATACGAATATAGAAACGACCTTCCAAAGCCAGGAGTGAGGTGGAAGAATGATGAAACCTGCCAAGTAATATAGTAGTCATGCCTTTACCAATCCTCTATTGAAGGAAACCCCTCAGAGGGTGAAAGAGGTGGCTAACTTTCCTTGCCCCAGGGAGCTTCTTTGTTTATGTAACTAAGCGGGCAGGTCTCTGGAGTGTGCTTCTATCGCCCGAGCAAGATAGCTGCAATCGAGCTAGCATTGAAATGGAAAGAGTAGAGTGAAAGTAGGACGAGGTCTCCCTTTACCCTTCCTGTTAGTAGGAGTGGATTAGTTAGAGTCGGTCCGTTCTCTTGTTTCAGAAGCTAGGGCTAGGGTCAAGCAAGCCTGCCTCCATCCGTTTATTCCATAGCCTATCGAGCCAAGCCAGATCTGCAGCCAGTGACGATAACTAAGTAGTTAGTAGTTGTAGTACTTTACTGGGACGATCCACTAGATCCATAAGCCCGTAACTGAAAATAGCCTTTCTTTTCCCGTTCGATCCCGAACTTCATTCAAAAATTAAGCAAGGACTGGCTGAGCAAAGTAGTCTAGCCGTAACCGCTACAGTCAAAAAAGTCAAGTAAGAAATGATAGAATGAGGTACTTTACTAGCTTGCTTGGCCAAAGGGAAAGGACTATTCAAGCATTCATTCCAATAGGGATGGGGAAGATCTTCTAATGCTTCTAACCCACCCAAGAATGGAGTTATCACGGAAAGGAACTTAGTCCGATCTTCTTCCGCCTACGCTACGTCAACTGGACTTTTGTCACTTCACTATAGTAGCGAGTAGCTCGAAACCCGCAATAGAAAGGATTTAGGGGGCGGTCCGGCGATGACTACAAGAAAGAAATCGAGCGGGGATAAATCCAATTTCATTGCCCAACGAAAAGAAGGTATGGTTGTGCCTGAAGAAGGGCAGTCAGAAGAGGAGAAATCAGCCTGAGTTCAATTAGTCCCAGCGTTATCAGTACAAGTAGCCAGGGGAGTGTACCAAACAGTTGAGGAAGGAGAGGTTGTTAAGGAGGAGCAGTCCCAGCACGACAAGCACAATAAAGAAGATCCGAGTGAAGCATAATTTTTGACTACCTCAATCAATGCCCGAGAGCATTCAATAAATCTTCTCTTCCTCTATCTACCCCAGCCTCGGTTGGTCGGTCATGGGGCTTCCCTCTGCCAAGAATTGAGAGAGGATATTCCGCTTTTACTCAGTACACAGATTCGGATTAGTCAAAATATAACTAGACAGATTCACTCCCGGATTGGAAGGAGGAAAGTAGGTCTTTTAGGCCTGCCTACCTCACATTTGTCTTCTACGAGGGACGAGGGAAAGGCTGATTAGGATGAAAGGATTTTTTAGTTCATACCAGGCACAAAGGCCTAATCAAACCAGCAGGCGATAAATTCCCGATTAAAGTCTTGGAGGAAGGGTGGCTACTCTCTCTTTTGAGATTGTCAGAGCCAGGAGTTTAAGAGCGGCAGTCCTTATGCCGACAAGAAAGGGGAAGACTTGAATAGCAGACAAAGTGGAATATGACTCACTAGGAAAGAAGAGATCAGCGCTTTGGTTAACAGTTGGAATTCTCCCTCGTAAGGCAGGCTCTAGTTCGACTAGCTTTTAGCTGGAACGTGGCTAATTTAACCGGAGATCGTAGTCTCAATCCTAACCGCAGCTGGGCTGGGCCATCCTGGACTTGAACCAGAGACCTCGCCCGTGAAGTAAATCATCGCACCTACGGTCCATCCAATTGGGAGAGAATCAATAGATTCTTTTTCGGGAGCGATTCATCCTTCCCGAACGCAGCATACAACTATCCATTGTACTGCGCTCTCCAAGTGTGCTTGTTTCCCCTTCTTCCTTACCATGACAAGTCTTTGTGGAATAACAATTACTCGGATGAGAAGAAAAAAGAAGGCGTTAAGAGACACTCTAAGATCCTTTTTCAACCCTGCTCCCATTTCGAGTCAAGAGAATGGTACGATCCCGCCGTCACCCCAGAATGAAAGGGGTGATCTCGTAGTTCTTGGTCTGTGAAGATACGTTGTTAGGTGCTCCGTTTTTCTTTTTCTATTGAGGCCAAACCTAAACCTGTGCTCGAGAGAAGGGACTCAAAGCGCTGTTCTCCTAGGGCTGACTCAACTATAATTTTATGGAAGGAAGTACTCGATCACTTATAGCTGGATTTGATCCATCAATGGAAGCTCGATTGTATCGCAGGTTGGTATGTGCCGCTTTATCCTTCCTTCCAAAGGAACATTGAACGAAGGGCTCATCTATAGAAAGCAAGCTATAGCTATGGGAATAAGTCATGTCCTAAGCCTAAGGTTTTGGGCACCGTAGTCTCATCTATATCGATGGCATTAAAAAGGGGATTTCCTTCTTTGCCACATCTTTCTTCTCTTAATAAATTACCTATTCAGGGTTTCCTGCTCCTCAGTGAACCGGATCAACCACGACGGCAGGGTCTACTTCTACTGGTCTTGGATTCTCCCTGCATACATCATCATCAACGACTAAAAAGAAGGCTTATACTTATATCTCCTCTGAATCTGCAATGCTGTAATCTGCATCTCCCTTAGTCTTTTCACTTCCACCTAACCTAGAACCTAGGATAGTTAGAGGTTTAGGATCAAGCCCAGCCTCAGCTATGGTCTCCCCGCAACAGTTCTCGATGAGCCGCAACCTCAGCGCCACCCACATCAGAGACTAAAGACTTAGGAAGTGATATAGTCACACCTAAATCCTTAAGTGTAGATAGGTAGACTTCTGCGACCTTTGAGTCGGCGATACAAATATCGTCGCCAAGGATAGCATACTTATCAAAGCGCTTCCCCGGATATATCTTCTCCGCACACCACCAAATGGTGGGACAGTGTAAAGAGCGGCCAAGAAGCGAGATATCCAAGAGGTTGCCCTGATCCTTGGGCTGATAGTCAAGTAATTTGCTCTTGAATGACAGGTCTACTCTCGGATACAAAGGTTCTATGTTCAAGCAATTGGGCAACTTTCATTGGATCCTTCCGAAGTAGGCGAAGGTCGAGTTGCTGACCTGAACGCTTTGGCTCTTTTTGGTAAGTCTTCTCGGAGTAAGAACCTTTCTTTTTGAGCCGGGAGACCTATGGTCTCCATTCCGCCTTATCTTTGCTCTCTGTCGGTGTGAAGTTGCTAGCATAATCTGGTAAGGTAAGCAGCGGGCTTTCTATCCTCAGAGGTTCCGGTCACGCTAGTCTAGAACATCTTCCGACCGTTGGCTGCTTGCTCTCTGGACTCCTGGAGCGACGCGACTTCCTTTGAGTTGCATCGAAGAGAGTCTCTTATAAGCAAGTTCCTGTCAAAGGGAATCATTATTCGTAAGTTCCCGTGTGTAAAAGTTGCGGGCGAAAACCTCTTGCTCTATCTTGCTTGCGTCCCTCCATCCCGGATCTCTAGGAACGAACAGGGCTGACAGCAACACCATTAATCGAACGAGTCGGGATGAGAATCTCACATGGTGCCGTTCTAACTCGTTACGCACGCAATTGACTGACGTAGCAGACCTCTTGCATGATTGTTTCAATCAATGATGTATTCAATCAAGACAAGAAAGATACGTCGTAATAAGATCAGGTTACATAATGGGTCTGTGAGGGCAAGAAAGAGGATCAGACCAAGTGCGAGACGAGAGTGGATAAAAAATATCGTATTTAATGCCAATTTCTTTCGTTTGTGAATCTTTCTCCCATGCATACATAATTTGTTGGTCAACAACCACAACTCAATAGAATGAATTCTTTAAGACTCCGGACAGAAAGAGAGTCCGGAGAGAATCATTGTTTCTCAATCAATCATGCCTCAACTGGATAAATTCACTTATTTCACACAATTCTTCTGGTCATGCCTTTTCCTCTTTACTTTCTATATTCCCATATGCAATGATGGAGATGGAGTACTTGGGATCAGCAGAATTCTAAAACTACGGAACCAACTGGTTTCAAACCGGGGGAACAAAATCCGGAGCAACGACCCCAACAGTTTGGAAGATATCTTTAGAAAAGGTTTTAGCACCGGTGTATCCTATATGTACTCTAGTTTATTCGAAGTATCCCAATGGTGTAACGCCGTCGACTTATTGGGAAATAGGAGGAAAATAACTTTTCTCTCTTGTTTCGGAGAAATAAGTGGCTCACGAGGAATGGAAAGAAACATCTTATATTTGATCTCGAAGTCCTCATATGGCGCTTCTTCTTCAAATCCTGGATGGGTGATCACTTGTAGGAATGACATAATGCTAATCCATGTTCCACACGGCCAAGGAAGAATAAAAAAATAAGAAAAGTCTTTTTTTATATTTATAATAGTTGCTCGTTCGTTCATAAATTCACTCGACCACTTGTTAGTCTTGCTACACGACACGAGTCTAGGGTGAAGTTGAAGCAGACACGGTCAAGTAAAGTCGACTTCACAAGTGATTCAACATACCATATATATGGATGGAAATAAAAAAGGAGAGAAGGGTCTCGCCCAGGTGGCTCCCGCAAGGTAACGACTTACTTCAAACTCAAACAAAGAACGTTCTTCTCCAAGGCATGAGTCAAAGAAAATGCTGTATTGTATGTATTGCAAGACCCGTCGATAAGCTAAGGCTACGACATGAAGGAAGGCCAGAAGAACTAAAGAACCACGCCCACCAGAGCTAAAGGAGACCAGACCGAAGGGACTTGCGGGAGGTGAAGGTCGCTGGCTTGCCCGTGGGCCGTGGTATCTGACGGGACATTGGCCTCCCTCCCGCTACGGCTCGCTGTACGTTCCTTTAGCTATAGGCGTGTCCAATCCGAGAATAGTCCGTTCCACATAGTGCAAGGAAGCTCGGTGGGGTTTCATACGAGGGTCCTGCGTACTGTGCCATCGTCCAACCAGTACAGTATGGCCATTTCAAATCGCCCCGCGAAGCTTTCGGGAAGAGGGGTAGTCTTGCGTTCAGAAAGAAAGGTTATCGTATCGAGATTATCAATCGCTCTTTTTAGTGGGGAGGAATAGTGCAGGAAGGGAGCGAGACCAAGCCGAGCCACTAGGAGAGTAAGCCCTTCCCACGTGTAAAGTTGAATAAAAGAATGCAGCCTCAACCAGGGATCTTAGAGGCTAGCTATAAGTGCAATTGCTTTACCGAAGGTCACATCAACGAAGGAAACTCTTAGAAGCAATCAACAGAAATACGTAGGGAGATCGCTATCAGAAAGGCAGGACTAGATGGCATTCCTAACTCTGACTTTCTAGTTCAACCCTTAGAGTGTGAAAGGAAAGGGCAGAAGGTCTATTTTGGGGGTGGGTCTAGAGCGAAGGAAAGAGATGTGTGGCAGAGGGCAGTTGAGGCGTCGAACGAACATGTTTGAGTATGGATCGTAATTGAGCGAAAGATCTGCTCATCGAAAAGTGGTCAACAAGCGAAGGTCTTGACCTGGAAGGATCGAAGA